AAATCTAATGGTAAAATTGACCAAATGGAATCGAATTCTATTATATATAAATAAACAAAATAGGGGGGATTGATTATGACTTATAACTTTTGTGTACGAGATTTTGTAGTAGGTTTCTGCCTTAAAATACTGAATTCAACCGTTGTGATCGGACTCTATTATGGATTTCTGACTACAGCCTCCATAGGACCGTCTTATCTGTTCCTTATTCGAGCCCGGGTTATGGAAAAAGGGTCCGAGACTGAAATAGCAGCAACAACCGGGTTTATTACGGGACGCCTCATGATGTTCATATCGATCTATTATGGCCCTTTGCATTTGGCATTAAATAGACCTCATACACTAACATTCTTAACTCTACCGTATCTTTTATTCAATTATGTACACAAAAATGACAAACACTACTATTCGGGGGGATGGGAATGGGAATCCAACCTGGATTCTGGATACAAGAATCCAAATTCAATACGTAATTTTAGGACTTGCAAAGTATTCTTTAACAATCTTTTTTTTCAGCTATTAAACCCCCTTCTTTTGCCAAGTTCAATCCTAATAAGATTAATGCACATTTATCTGTTTCGATCCAACAATAAATTGTTATTCTTAACAAGTAGTTTTGTTGGGTGGTTAATTGGTCACATCTTTTTAATGAAATGTATTGGATCGGTATTAGTCTGGTTAAAGAAAAAAAATTCGATCAAATCTAAGATAACTATGAGATTTGATAAATACATTCTTCTACAATTGCGAAATTATATGGGGCAAATATTTGTAGTTTTGGCCTTTGCTATCTTTGTACACTATTTAGGCAGAGTACCGCTCCCGTATTTTTTTTTTAGTGACGAAATGATAGACTACGACGAGAGGGACCTGGACGAAATCCAAGCTGCAATAGATGCGGAAACGAAAGAAACTAACGAAGAAGATATTACTATTTATCTTTCTGAGAATGAGAAGACTTCCAACAACATGAATATTCAGAAAAAGAAAAAAATCGTCCCGTTCGAAAGATCTCTTGTAGCTACTCTTTTCGATTATCAAAGATGGACTAGGCCTTTGCGATATATAGAAAATGAGCACTTTGACAAGGTTGTAAGAGATGAAAATTCACAATTTTTTTTTCAAACATGTGAAAGTGATGGAAAAAAACGAATATCTTTCACGTATCCACCTCATTTATCCAGTTTTCAGAAAATCATGGAAAAAAAAATGGATCTCTTCAAAAGAGATAAAACCTCCTATAATGATAATGAATTGTATAATTCTTGGAGCTCCATTAATAAAGAAAAAAAAAATCAACTAAGCAATGAATTATTTCAAAGGGCCAAAATTCTAGATAAGAAAGGTAAGAAATTTAATCCTGTGGATGTATTTGAAAATCGAATTCGATTATCTGATGATCGGAGGAAAAAAAAATGCTTACCTAAAATATATGATCCTTTCTTGAATGGACGCGCTCGTGGAGAAAGCCAAAAAAGCGTTCCACCCTTTATTAGAAATAAAACTGACACAACAAAATCCATTTTGATAAATAAAATTCATGGTCTCCTTCTTTTTTGTATTGATAGTAATTCTGCAGAATTGGAACAGAAAATAGATAAATTTGATAGAAAATTATTATTCACTGAAATGGGTTTTTTTTTTAACTTAATCAGTAAATTTTCGAAAAAATCAGTATCAAGTTTGAATTTTGACGAACTTTATTTATTTCCAGAACATGAACAAGTAAAAATCTATTCCGAAGAAAAAAAAAGAAAAAGAAACTTCTTATTCGACGCAATTCGGACTAATCCTAAAAATAATACATTTTTTAATAGAAAACTATGTAGTGAAATAAACGAAATAAGTAAAGAAGTTCCTCGATGGTCATACCAATTAATCGACGACTTAGAGGTAGTGCTGAAGCAGGTCTATAGGGATCCTCATATTCGCAACGAATATGCTGAACGTGTAGTTATCATGAATACTCAAACAGGGGCACTGGGTATGGGTATCGCTGGTAATAACAATAAGGATGAGCCAGTTGACCTATCCAACGAAGTTGTTCTACCTGCTTTTACACGCGAACCAGATTTTAACAGAGAACTTATCACAGGATCTGTGCGCGCTCAAAGGCGTAAAACAGCAATTTTGAAACTCTGGCAAGGATATGGACAGATCCATTCCCCCCTTTTTTTAGAGATAATAGACAAGTACCCGTTTGGTGAGATTTTCAATGATATCTCCCAATATTGGAACGAATATTTAAGGAAACCCGGTACGGATAATTCAGAATTTTTGCAGTATCAGAAAGCGCAAAAAGAGAAAGACAAAGAGTACGCCAAAGACGCGGAGGAAGATAGACGTAGACGAGTCGAAGAAGACTGGGAGACCCTTCTATATGGTCTACAAATAAGAAGTTTTGTATTACTATTCCAATCCATGTTTAGAAAATATATTCTATTACCTGCATTGATAATCACTAAAAATATAATTCGTATGTTATTATTTCAAAATCCCGAATGGTCAGAAGATTTTCGGGATTGGAGAAGGGAAATCCATCTTAAATGCAACTATCCTGGCATGCCAACACCTGATAACACATTGCCATTAGACTGGATCTCGTACGGTATTCAGATAAGGATCTTATTCCCTTTTGTTCTCAAACCTTGGCACAACAAACCTAAGGTACGATCTACTGAAAAAAAAAAAAGATCCACTGAAAAAAGATCCACTGAAAAAAGATCCCAAAGCGTATGGTTTTTAACAGCTTATGGAACAATGGTCGAATCGCCCTTTGAGAATCATGTACCAAACCCATTTTCATTTTTGGGTCCCATTTTAAAAAAAATAACAAAACAATTGAAAAAAGATTTGAAAAATCGTTTTCGAAAATTTTATAATGAAAGAGAAAAAGAAAGAAAAAAAGAGGATCGAATCCTGTTAGAAGAATTAAAAGAAATAGAAAACAAAAATGGGAGGTTAAAAAAAGAAGAATTGAGTGAAATCCAAAAAAATTTACCAATCAGTAAGAGTAATCCAATGATTGAGGAATCGCCAGAAAAAAGGATAAAAGATCTTAATGTTAAAACAAAGACAATCTTAAAAGAAATAGAAAAAATGACAGAAGAAAAAAAAGATGGGGTTATAACTGATGCTAAAAGATTAGAATTACTAAAAAATAGTTTGAAAATAGTACAAAGAAGAAACGTTCGATTAATCCGTAAATCCTATTGTTTTTTTAAAATTTTCATGGAAAGGCTATACATACATATCCTTACTACTAACTATGTAGAAGATTTCCTTACTTCGAGCATTGTACAACGTTATCTTAATTTTATTAAATTAACTCGTTATTTATTTGAATTAACAAAGAAAATTGTAAATAAATCCATTTACAATAAAAAAAAAAATGAACAAAGTGTTGATAAAACAAATCAAACTATAATTCGATTAATTTCGATTATAGACAAACCTTGGAATATTACGGATATGAATTCACAGAATTCTTGTGATGTATCTTCTTTGTCACAAGCCTATGTATTGGTTAAATTATCACAACTCCAAGTTAGTAATGGATCTAAATATAAGTTAAGATCTATTTTTGAATCGCTAAGACATAAGAACCGTCCCGATTCTATAATGAATCAATGGACAAATTGGTTAAAGGTTCATTATCAACAATATGCTTTACCTCAGAGCGCATGGTCGAGATTAGTACCACAAAAGTGGAGGAATAGAATCCATGAACATCGCGTGGCTCAAAATAACGATTTACTTGAATATGATTCATCTAAAAAAACTCTATTCATTTTTTCCAAAAAACAAAACGTAGAGTTATTAAAAAAAAAAAAAAAAATAAAAAAACAATATGGATATGATCTTTTCTCCTATCAATATTTAAATTATGCAGGTAAGAAAAAATCCTATATTTATGGAGATAAATCACCTTCTTATAACATACCTAAAAATATCAAAGAATTATTTGATATAATGGGCGATAGCTTTATCCAAAATTATATAGGAGAAGATGGTATTCTAGATGAAAAAAAGAAGCCTAGAAAGTATTTTCATTGGATGGGAATGACTGGAAAAAGAAGGACGGGAAGGAGAAGGAATGGAAAAAGAAGGATGGGAATGAATCGAAAAAGAAAAAAGAATTCCATAACGAATGAGAAATTATTGACTCCGAAAAGAAAAAAGAATTCCATAACGAATGAGAAATTATTGACTCCGACATTTGGTTTTTTTTCAAAAATAAGTGCATATAAGAAGAATCCTTGGATCTTACCAATAAAATTCTTTTTCGCGAGTCAACAATATCAAGAATTATATAACTCAGAGTATAAGCATAATTCGCGCAAGCTTTATTATCTAAATAGATACAGGAATAATCTAATTGGAGAACGGAATTTCTTACTAGATAAATATTTGGTTTTTCATATGGACTGTAAGGCGGATCACTACGAGAGCGAACTAGCTATGAATATGAACCTAATCGCTATCATGAATCAAATAAAACAACTAAACAAATTTCTGATTTCGTCTATAAAAAAGGACGAAGTAGATCTAGTAAATTTGGCGCGTATAGTGATTAAGGACACTTGTTATGCAGAATATAGGGACACAAAGGAAATGCAGGACAACCTAATATTTTCTATAGAACCTTATCGTATTTCTATAAAAAAAAACTACGAACAATTATTTATATATCAAACCATAAGCATATCATTGAAGCACAAACGCAAAATTTCGAAAAGAAACAAAGATAAAAATCATTATGATTTACTTATTCCTGAAAATCTTTTGTCCACTAGACGCCGTAGAGAATTGCGAATTCTAATTTGTTTGAACCCTAGGAATCGCAAGACTATGGATAGAAACACAATAAATGAGAAAGAAATAAAAAATTCTTCTGAAGTTTTGACTAAAAATAAAGATCTTGATAGCGATACAAAAAAACTAATGAATTTAAAATTCTTTCTTTGGCCAAATTATCGATTCGAAGATTTAGCTTGTATGAATCGCTATTGGTTTGATACACATAATGGAAGCCGTTTCAGTATATTAAGAATACGTATGTATCCTCGATTGAAAATCTAGATTTTTGTTCTATTTATCATAATATTTTTCTCGTAACATATCTATCTGATATCTGATATGTGAACATTTATATATATATATTTATAGATAAATAAAATAAACGCCCACACGCATTGTGGGATTGATACGAATTCAATGATGTCTCCATTAGATAGAAACAAATCCATAGAAAAATGAATAAAATCTATTGTCTTATTTTTATTTTTAAAATACAAGACAATAGATTTTATTATTTTATGAATCCATAAATATAGTAAGTATTTATTATCTATTTGAATTACATTCCTTAATAATGAATTTGAAAAAAAAAGAAATTCAGAATTGTTAAATAAAGTAAGAGAAAATTTCATATAAAAAATTCAAAATAAGTGTCATTACTATTACTGATCAATAAAAATATCTACCAAAAAGGAGGGGGGGAAAGCTTTCATTTTATGATAAAAAATTCATTTATACCTGTTATTTCAAAAAAAAAAAAAGAAGAAGAAAACCCGGGATCGGTTGAATTTCAAGTATTCAACTTCACTAATAAGATACGAAGACTTACTTCACATTTTGAATTACACCCAAAAGACTATTTATCTCAAAGAGGTTTACGTATAATTCTGGGAAAACGGCAACGACTATTGTCGTATTTGTCAAAGAAAAACAAAATACGTTATAAAAATTTAATAAATCGGTTGGGTATTCGGGATTCACAAATTAGCTAATTTCAAGAATCATTTTTAATTATTCGATTTAATAGATACTGAATTTTGATTCACTTTTTTTTGAACGATTCATGGAAGAATGAATCGAGGAAAAACCTATGAATGTCCCAGCTACAAGAAAAGACCTCATGATAGTAAATATGGGGCCTCAACACCCATCGATGCATGGTGTTCTGCGACTTATTGTTACTCTGGATGGTGAAGATGTTATTGATTGTGAACCAATATTGGGTTATTTACACAGAGGTATGGAAAAAATAGCGGAAAACCGAACAATTATACAATATCTGCCTTATGTAACACGTTGGGATTATTTAGCTACTATGTTCACAGAAGCAATAACTGTAAACGGACCGGAACAATTGGGAAATATTCAAGTACCTAAAAGAGCCAGCTATATACGAGTAATTATGTTGGAGTTAAGTCGTATAGCTTCTCATCTACTATGGCTGGGACCTTTTATGGCAGATATTGGTGCACAAACCCCTTTTTTCTATATTTTTAGAGAAAGAGAATTAATATATGATCTATTCGAAGCTGCGACAGGTATGAGAATGATGCATAATTTTTTTCGTATTGGGGGAGTAGCGGCTGATCTACCTTATGGTTGGATAGATAAATGTTTTGATTTCTGCAATTATTTTTTAACAAGGGTTATTGAATATCAAAAACTTATTACGCGAAATCCCATTTTTTTAGAACGGGTTGAAGGAGTGGGTGTTGTTGGTAGAGAGGAAGTTATAAATTGGGGGTTATCAGGACCGATGCTTCGGGCTTCCGGAATACAATGGGATCTACGTGAAGTTGATAATTATGAGTGTTACGAGGAATTTGATTGGGAAGTTCAATGGCAAAAAGAAGGAGATTCATTAGCTCGTTATTTAGTTCGAATTGGTGAAATGGTGGAATCCATAAAAATAATTCAACAGGCTTTGGAAGGAATTCCAGGGGGGCCTTATGAAAATTTCGAAATTCGCTGCTTTGATAGAGAAAAGGAGCCAGAATGGAATGATTTTGAATATCGATTCATTGGTAAAAAATCGTCTCCTACTTTTGAATTGCCGAAACAAGAACTTTATGTGAGAATTGAGGCCCCCAAGGGAGAATTAGGAATTTTTCTAATAGGAGATCAGAATGGTTTTCCTTGGAGATGGAAAATTCGTCCACCTGGTTTTATCAATTTGCAAATTCTTCCTCAATTAGTTAAAAGAATGAAATTGGCTGATATTATGACAATACTAGGTAGCATAGATATCATTATGGGAGAAGTTGATCGTTGAAATGATAATTGATACAACGGAAGTCCAAGATATAAACTCCTTTTCCGGATTGGAATCTTTCAAAGAGGTCTATGGAATTCTATGGATACTTGTACCAATTTTGATTCTTGTCTTGGGAATTACAATAAGTGTACTAGCAATTGTATGGTTAGAAAGAGAAATATCTGCAGGGGTACAACAGCGTATTGGACCTGAATATGCTGGTCCTTTTGGAATTCTTCAAGCTCTAGCAGACGGAACAAAACTACTATTCAAAGAGAATCTTATTCCATCTAGGGGAGATATTCATTTATTCAGTATCGGACCATCCATATCAGTCATATCCATTCTAATAAGTTATTCAGTAATTCCGTTTGGCTATAACTTTGTTTTATCTGATTTCAATATAGGTGTTTTTTTATGGATTGCTATTTCGAGTATTGCTCCCATTGGACTTCTTATGTCAGGATATGGCTCAAATAATAAATATTCCTTTTTGGGTGGTCTACGAGCTGCTGCTCAATCGATTAGTTATGAAATACCATTAACTCTATGTGTCTTATCAATATCTCTACGTGCGATTCGTTGAAACCGAAAAAGCTATTCGATGCTATTGCTATGCTCCTCTCTTTATAGTACTCTATTTCTATATCGTACTATATAGCGAATAAATTGAATAGAAACCTTCATTCTCTTTATTTTCTTTTTCACAATTCTGATTGAAGAACTAAATTAGATAGTTATATGAGTGAAATAAAACAGCTTCTATTGAATCTAATTTCAGAATACTATATTCCTTCTAGTTAATAGATAGTATGATGATTTTATAAGGGCAGTAAAAATATTGAGTCTCATTTTCTATGTATAAGAATGAAATAAAATTATAAACAGAAGAGGACATTTAACCCAAGATTGGATAATTTGTCATCCTGTTTTGAAGCGGTCTCAAAAGACCAACCTTATTGAGTTTTAGTTACCATTTTTATGAATTATCATAGATATATAAAAATAAATAAGGGGGGTTAATAAAAAAGACTGGATGGTTAGAAACACCAAGATACACAAAGGATTAGTAACACAGATTTTGTAAATTATCCAAAAGACAATTTACGCAGAATATAAAAAGAATACTAATTGGGGGCTTTAAGTTGGTAGAAAAAAGAAAGCAGTACTCCCCACAACTCCGATCCAGAGTATGCTTCCATCCACTCACTAAATAAATTACTATCAGGAACGAAAAAATCCTTTCCAATTTTTTGAGGTCCCTTTTTCATAGCACAAAAAAGAAGAATAGGAACGAAAAAAAAAATAAGAAATCAAAAACGAAAGAGAAATCTATTTTTCGTTTTTGATTTCTTATATCCATATTCATGGAGATAAAATTGACATCATAATTAAGAAACGAATGTGTAATTATTTTTCGTCATTCAAAATCATGAGGGTTATTGAGAATTATAAAAGAGTATTTTATTGAAGAATTCAGTTATTACTCAACAAATTTGTATTTTTTAGGGATGAGATCAATTCAGAAGTGCTTTAATTGGATGGATCTTTTATTAAAATAGATTTCTCTTTCTTATTTCGTTATTTCTAGAACAGACAGAATTGAATTGGTCTAATTCAGAACCGTTCGATAGATTTTCATCTTCTATATCTTAGGGATATATCAAGAGATCAATTTAGGGATATATCAAGAGATAAATAATCGACCCGGTCCTTAGATTTACTTAAGGCTTTCCAGGAGCCGTATGAGGTGAAAATCTCATGTACGGTTCTGTAATAGAGATGGGAACAGTAATGTTATCACCGACTAGGATTATCTAACAGTTTAAGTACAGTTGATATAGTTGATGCGCAATCAAAATATGGTTTTTGGGGTTGGAATTTGTGGCGTCAACCTATGGGTTTCATCGTTTTTCTAATTTCTTCGCTAGCCGAATGTGAAAGATTACCTTTTGATTTACCAGAAGCAGAAGAAGAATTAGTAGCTGGTTATCAAACAGAATATTCAGGTATTCGATTTGGTTTATTTTACGTTGCTTCCTATTTAAACCTTTTCATTTCTTCATTATTTGTAACAGTTCTTTACTTGGGCGGTTCCAATATTTCTATTCCGTACATATTTGTTTCTGAATTTTTTGAAATAAATAAAACATACGGAGTTTTTGGAACTACAATTGATCTCTTTATTACATTAGCTAAAAGCTATTTTTTCTTATTCGTTTCTATCATAACAAGATGGTCTTTGCCTAGGCTAAGAATGGATCAATTATTAAATCTTGGATGGAAATTTCTTTTACCGATTTCTCTCGGTAATCTATTATTAACAACTTCGTCTCAATTGTTTTCGCTGTAAAAGATGTTCTATATTCATTACTTGTCTCAAATAAGAGAAAGAAATCAAACAAAACTATACTATTCATAGATATTTACAATATGTTCCTTATGGTAACTGGGTTCATGAATTATGGTCAACAAACAGTACGAGCTGCAAGGTACATTGGTCAAAGTTTCATGATTATCTTATCTCACGCAAATCGTTTACCTGTAACTATTCAATACCCTTATGAAAAATTAATCACATCAGAACGTTTCCGCGGTCGAATCCATTTTGAATTTGATAAATGCATTGCTTGTGAAGTATGTGTTCGTGTATGTCCTATAGATTTACCCGTTGTTGATTGGAAAATGGAAACGGATATTCGAAAGAAACGATTGCTAAATTACAGTATTGATTTCGGAATCTGTATTTTTTGTGGTAACTGTATTGAGTATTGTCCAACAAATTGTTTATCAATGACTGAAGAATATGAACTTTCAACTTATGATCGTCATGAATTGAATTATAATCAAATTGCTTTGGGCCGTTTACCAATGTCAATAATTGATGATTATACAATTCGAACAATTCAAATCAAAAAAGACAATTTTTTATAATAAAAAAAAATTCTTAAAAAAATAAAAAAAAAACGAATATTCTATATATAATATATATATAAATTATATAAATAGAATAATCGAAATAAAATATTTTCAAAAATTGTATAAAAAATGAATAATATAGTCGATATCATATTAGTAGAAATAATATTCTATAATTATTAGAGAACTATATTCTTAAATAGAATATATAAATATATTATCGAAATTGAAAATCTTTTTGAATTTCAATAAGATTTTCAATGGTTATATATGTTCTATCTACCTTTATACTTTAGTTTTAATATCGTTTCAAACTACTCTTTCGTATAAAGAGTGGAATGACATTGATTATAACTATATCAATTTAAACTACTTAGGTTTTTCAATGCAAAGAAAAATTGAAGTATATCCAAATTTTTTCCTGGTCATATCAATAAGGTCATGAAATTTCGATTTCTTTGTCTTTTTTTTTTTTTACATAGAATGGATTTGCCTGAAACGCTGCACGATTTTCTTTTAGTCTTTCTGGGATCGGGTCTTATATTAGGAAGTTTAGGAGTAGTATTACTTACCAACCCCATTTTTTCTGCTTTTTCGTTGGGACTGGTTCTTGTTTGTATATCTTTATTATATATTTTAGCAAACTCGCATTTTGTAGCTGCATCACAGCTACTTATTTACGTGGGAGCTATTAACATTTTAATCATATTTGCTGTGATGTTCATGAATAGTTCCGAATATTACCAAGATTTGAATCTTTGGACCGTAGGGGATGGAATTACTTTGATAGTTTGTACAAGTATTTTTGTTTCATTAATAACTATTATTTCAGATACATCATGGTACGGAATTATTTGGACTACAAGACCAAATCAGATTATTGAGCAAGATTTGATAAGTACTAGTCAACAAATTGGAATTCATTTATCAACAGATTTTTTTCTTCCATTTGAACTAATTTCAATAATTCTTTTAGTTTCTTTGATAGGTGCAATTGTCGTAGCTCGTCAGTAAGAAATCTTTAGAGAACTAGTAATAGAAATCAAGATTCTTTTTTTTTCAATTTTCTCACATTCATTTCTGTCGAATCCTATGTGAAGTGAAAGAGTTTTTATGTAGAAATTCTTTTTTTTATTGTTATTGCCAATATATTCTTTTGTTAATGAATCCAAATTTATAAGGAGTTGGTCAATGATGCTCGAACATGTACTTGTTTTGAGTGCCTATTTATTTTCTATTGGTATCTATGGATTGATCACGAGCCGAAATATGGTTAGAGCCCTTATGTGTCTTGAACTTATACTGAATGCAGTTAATATAAATCTAGTAACTTTTTCTGATTTTTTTGATAATCGCCAATTAAAAGGAAATATTTTTTCAATTTTTGTTATAGCTATTGCAGCCGCTGAAGCGGCTATCGGACTGGCTATTGTTTCCTCAATTGCTCGTAACAGAAAATCAACCCGTATCAATCAATCGAATTTGTTGAATAAATAGCATTAATCCTATCATAATGAATAATAAAGTCGAATTTCAAATAGTGTAATATTAATCAATTCATTTGAGTATTTATTCGACACAACTTATGATCATATCATGTTTGCATTGCCTAAATCATAAGAAATGAAAGTATCCTGGTCCTCTTCTATTCCCTCTTCTAAATTTATCTAGACGCCTTTTTTTATTAACAGTTAACAATATTATCACAAATCATTGATTCATCTGGTATATAAATATACGATTCATTTACGAGTTTACTAGATCGATAATTTTCATTTTTGAACATCCAAAATTACTATAGATAATGGCACATTCAGTAAAGATTTATGATACATGTATAGGATGTACTCAATGTGTCCGAGCCTGTCCGACAGATGTATTAGAAATGATACCTTGGGGTGGATGTAAAGCTAAGCAAATAGCTTCTGCCCCAAGAACAGAGGACTGTGTTGGTTGTAAGAGGTGTGAGTCCGCTTGTCCGACGGATTTCTTAAGTGTTCGAGTTTATTTATGGCATGAAACAACTCGAAGTATGGGTCTAGCTTATTGATTCGTTTCAAAAAACACTACACGAATACGTTTTTTACTGGCAAAAACTCGTGCTCAAAATAAAATAGAAAATCTTTTTTTTTTTCTTTTTTATTTTGAGCACGGGCTTTTCTGGCCCAAGTTTATCTTATTTTTATCACGAATTATTTTCCTTGGTTAACAATAGTTGTTGTTTTCCCAATAGCCGCAGGTTCCTTAATTTTCTTATTTCCTCATAGGGGAAATAAGGTAATTAGGTGGTATAGCATTTGTATATGCTTAATCGATCTCCTTCTAACAACCTATGCATTTTGTTATCATTTCCAATTGGATGATCCACTAATTCAACTGACGGAGAATTATAAATGGATCAATTTTTTTGATTTTTACTGGAGATTAGGAATAGATGGACTCTCTATAGGACCTATTTTACTGACAGGATTGATAACTACTTTAGCCACTTTAGCGGCTCAGCCGGTTACTCGAGAATACCAATTCTTCTATTTCCTGATGTTAGCAATGTATAGCGGTCAAATAGGACCATTTTCTTCTCGAGACATTTTACTTTTTTTCATCATGTGGGAATTGGAATTAATTCCCGTTTATCTACTTTTATCCATGTGGGGGGGAAAGAAACGTTTGTATTCAGCTACAAAGTTTATTTTGTACACTGCAGGAGCTTCTGTTTTTTTATTAATGGGAATTCTGGGTATCGGTTTATATGGCTCTAATGAACCAACATTCAATTTTGAAACATTAATTAATCAATCATATCCCGTGGCACTAGAAATAATATTCTATACGGCATTTCTTATTGCTTTTGCTGTCAAATCGCCGATTATACCCTTACATACATGGTTACCAGATACCCACGGAGAGGCACATTACAGCACTTGTATGCTTTTAGCCGGAATCTTATTAAAAATGGGAGCATATGGGTTGGTTCGAATTAATATGGAATTTTTTTCCCACGCTCATTCCATATTTTGCCCCTGGTTAATGATATTAGGTTCTATTCAAATAATCTATGCCGCTTCAACATCTTTTGGTCAACGGAATCTAAAAAAAAGAATAGCTTATTCTTCCGTATCTCATATGGGTTTTATAATTATAGCAATAGGTTCTATAAGTGATACTGGTCTCAACGGGGCCATTTTACAAATAATATCTCATGGATTTATTGGCGCTGCCCTTTTTTTCTTGGCAGGAACTAGTTATGATAGACTGCGTCTTCTTTATCTTGACGAAATGGGGGGAATGGCTATCCCAATGCCAAAAATATTCACTATTTTCACTATCTTATCAATGGCTTCTCTTGCATTGCCTGGCATGAGCGGTTTTGTTGCAGAATTGATCGTTTTTTTTGGAATAATTACTAGTCAAAAATATCTTTTCATGATGAAAATACTAATTACTTTTGTAACAGCAATTGGAATGATATTAACTCCTATTTATTTATTATCTATCTTACGGCAGATGTTCTATGGATATAAGTTTTTTAATACACCAAACTCTTCTTTTTTTGATTCTGGGCCCAGAGAATTATTTATTTCGATTTCTATCCTTATACCCATAATAGGTATTGGTATTTATCCAGATTTCATTTTCTCATTTTCGGTTGACAAGGTTGAAGCTATTCTATCTAATTTTTGATGGATTATTTTTGTGAATAAATGAATCAAAAAGATAAAAAAAAATATTTTTCCGTTAGATTCATTTCAAAAATGGAAATTAGAATCGAATATGTTTGTTGTTTGTGAGAACCCCTTGAATCATTCCATTACTTGATTGAAAGGGTTCTCGACGATTTATGGAAAGTATATATTTAGATGCTTTCCATATTTTTCTTTCTCAGGTTCTTTTAGTCAATTAGATGTAAATGAACCATAACTATGTAGTCCTATTCCTAATAGATTGATCCCCAAATAACATATCCAAATTATAAGAAATCCTATCGAGGCCACTATTGAAGAATTTACACCTTCTAATTTTTTATTTTTTCTAGTATGTAAATAAATCGCGAATATGGTCCAAGTAATAAAGGCCCAAGTTTCCTTTGGATCCCAATTCCAATAGGAACCCCATGCCTCGTTAGCCCATACTGCTCCTGAAAGAATACCTACCGTTAAAAAGAGAAAACCCAGACTAATAATACGATAACCCCAACGATCCAATTGTTGAATAAATTGAGACCTGTAATAATTTCTAGAAGAAGAAAAAGAAGTTTTTTGTAAAACATTGTTTCTTTCATTCCTATTCATGTATTTGATTTCAACAAAATCAACTGATTTTTTTAAAGAATCCAAATTCTTTCTTTTACCAAGAATTTGGATGACTTCTTGAAACGTAATGACTAAAATAGCCACTGATAATAATGATCCACATAAAAGAGCTGCATAGCCCAGTATCATCATACTTACGTGCATCATTAGCCAATGGGATTGTAGAGCGGGTACTAATATTACGGATTGATGCATTTTGGTTAAAAGACCCGAAGTCGCAAAGCCTTGGGTAAAAATAACACTTGGTGCAATTATTGTACTTAAAAGGTTTTTCTCCTTTTTAAAAAAAAGAACCATATGAAAAATTGAAAAACCCCATGAAAGAAAGATTAGGGATTCATATAAATCACTAAATGGTAAATGTCCCGAAAAAAACCAACGAGTAATTAACAATCCCGTTACACAGAAAAAAGTTATTATCATGGCTTTTTTGGACAGATCATATAATCCTACAATTTCATTGACTAATAAGGTTATCAAATGAATTGAAATAACAATTGATATCAGGGAAAACGATATATGAGTTAATATATGCTCTAAAGTTGAAAATATCATATATATATAATGAAAAGAAAAATATCTATAATGAAAATAAAAAAGGTATGAATACTCGGAATAGAAATAGGGAATTGAATTCATTATAGGACTTATGATATGATTCTTTTCCAATTTTGAAAATAAAATAGAGGATGCCATGCCGCTACTCGGACTCGAACCGAGATGCTCTAGCACTGCTTCCTAAGAGCAGCGTGTCTACCAATTTCACCATAGCGGCTTACTCGAAATCATAATAACCAATTCTTTAGTCAATCGTCGAGATTGAATAAAGTAAAGTCCGATATTTATTGAGTACATTTCTAAACATTTATTATATAAATTGAGAATAAAAAGTAATTTCATTTTTTCGAATATTGAAAAGATATGAATAGAGAAATATATGATATATGGAATCATTTTATATTTAAGTAAAAGAACGTTTTGATTTCTATATTCATTTGTATTTTTTTTCAATTTTGACTTTTTGAAATTAAAAAAAAAAGCACTGTTGAAACTAGAACTATCTAGTTCTGACTTCAATCCAGTAATGAAAAAGAGAATTCTTTTTTTGTAGTTGCTTATGACTCATTCAAAAAAATTAGATTATAGATCTATTTTGAATATATTATATATTATTCTATAATATATAATATATTCGAAATAGATGTTTACTATTCTATAATAGTATTAGTATAAAATGACTATTAAACAATACTCTTTGAATCGAGCTAATTCATAGTATTCCAGTCCAACATTTTTATTTCTTACAAAAAAAACTTTTTGAGTTACCTGTAAAAATAGATTCAGCTAATGAAAAGGCTTTCAATGCTGCCGTATATCCTTTTTTTTTCCAAAAATTCTTACGAATTTTTTTTTTTGATATAGAAGTGCGTTTTTTTGGAACTGGCATACAAGTAGTATAGTTTTTTCGTTGCTATAGTTTGATGTGAAAGACATTTGTTCTGTAAATGAAAACGAATTATTCTGCAATTAGCCGTATGTCTTATCTATCTGAATTCACTCTTTCTTTTTTTTTTTTCGATCAAAAGGTAAAGTAAAAACATTGAATATTAGAAACCTTTTCCAAATTTGTCATAGATAATAGATATATATGGATCTCTTTTTATTGTAATGTAAAATAATCAATTAGTTCAAAAAGGAACTAATGTTTCTGAATAAAAAAAAAGATTATTTTTGATTATTTTTAGAATTTCTATCAAAATAAACAAATGTTGTTAGTTTTGGTGTACTGATTTATCCTCATCCTCGCTCTATAGATAACAATTTTTATTTTACAATTTTTTTTATTTATTAATAGTCATTTTTCTTAATATTTTCTGAATATATATAAATTCAAAAATGACTAACCTAACATAGGAATTAATAGTAATATTCATTAATGAATATATTACTTTAAATAATATATATATATATTTTTTTCACTAGGAATTTTCTTATTGGCCGGTTTTCACTTTGTACTTTCCAATATTGGGACCATTGTGCAAAGATTCAGAACAATTAAGAATATCCAATTCTATTTCTATATCCACTTTTTTATTAACCGAACCCCTTTACAAAAGAGATAAAACAAACGAATAAGAAACAAAATTCATCAAGAATCTAAATATTTTTTATTCTTTTTTTTTTTTTTTGTATGGAATATACACATCAATCTTCATGGATCATACCTTTCATCCCTCTTCCAGTTCCTATTTTAATAGGGGTAGGACTTCTACTTTTTCCCACGGCAACAAACAATATTCGCCGTATGTGGGCTTTTCCTAGTATTTTATTGTTAACCATAGTTATGATTTTTTCGATCGATTTATCTATTCATCAAATCGAGAATAGTTCTATCTATCAATATGTATGGTCTTGGACTATAAATAATGATCTTTCTTTAGAGTTTGGTTACTTGATCGATTCACTTACTTCTATTATGTCAATATTAATCACTACGGTTGGTATTCTGGTTCTAATTTATAGTGATAGTTACATGTCTCATGATCAAGGCTATTTGAGATTTTTGACTTATATGAGTTTTTTTAATACTTCAATGTTAGGATTAGTTACTAGTTCAAATTTGATACAAGTTTATATTTTTTGGGAATTGGTTGGAATGTGTTCTTATCTATTAATAGGTTTTTGGTTCACACGTCCTATTGCGGCAAATGCTTGTCAAAAAGCGTTTGTAACGAATCGTGTAGGGGACTTTGGTTTATTATTAGGAATTTTAGGTTTTTATTGGATAACCGGTAGTTTGGAATTTAGGGATTTATTTCAAATATTCAATAACTTAATTTATAAGAATGAGGTGAATATTCTTTTTGTTACTTTGTGTGCCCTCTTGTTATTTTGCGGATCAGTTGCAAAATCTGCCCAATTCCCTCTTCATGTATGGTTACCAGATGCTATGGAAGGTCCTACTCCTATTTCTGCTCTTATCCATGCTGCGACTATGGTAGCAGCGGGAATTTTTCTTGTAGCTCGACTTCTTCCTCTTTTCATAGTTATACCCTCCATAATGACTGGAATAGCTTTGATAGGTATAATAACAGTAGTATTAGGAGCTACTTTCGCTATTGCTCAAAAAGATATTAAGAAAAATTTAGCCTATTCTACAATGTCTCAATTGGGTTATATGATGTTAGCTTTAGGTATGGGCTCTTATCGAGCGGCTTTATTTCATTTGATTACTCATGCTTATTCAAAAGCATTGTTGTTTTTAGGATCTGGATCCATTATTCATTCAATGGAAGCTATTGTTGGATATTCTCCAGATAAAAGTCAAAATATGGTTCTTATGGGCGGTTTAACAAAACATGCGCCAATTACAAAAACGGCTTTTTTAATAGGTACACTTTCTCTTTGTGGTATCCCACCTTTTGCTTGTTTTTGGTCCAAGGATGAGATTCTTAATGATAGTTGGTTGTATTCACCAATTTTCGCAATAATAGCTTGTTCCACCGCAGGATTAACAGCATTTTATATGTTTCGAATTTATTTACTTGTTTTTGAAGGATATTTAAACGTTCATTTTCAAAATTTCAATGGAAAGAAAAATAGTTCATTCTATTCAATATCTTTATGGGGCAAAGAAGAAAAAAAAAAATTAAAAAAGAAAATTCATTTATTAGCTTTATTAACAATGAATAATAATGAAAGGACTTCTTTTTTTCGGGAGAGGACATATTCACATCGAAGAAATCGAAATGTCAAAAGCATAAGACGTCTTTTTCTTGATAGTACCCATTTTGGTACTAAAAACATTCCTTTTTTTTATCCTCATGAATCAGACAATACTATGATATTTTCTATGCTTGTATTAGTACTATTTACTTTCTTCGTTGGGTCCATTGGAATTTCTTTCAGCCAAGAAGGAATCGATTTGGATATATTATCTAAATTGTTAATTCCGTCTATAGATCTTTTCCATCAAAATTCAAATAATTCTGTGGATTGGTATGAATTTTTGATAAATGCAACTTTTTCGGTGAGTATAGCTTTTTTCGGAATATTTATAGCGTCTTTTTTCTATAAACCGATTTTTTCTTCTTTACAAAATTTGAACTTATTTAATTTATTTCAAAAAAGTGTTCCTAAAAAAATGATTGCTGATAAAATAATCAATATTATATATGATTGGTCATATAATCGTGGTTCTATAGATGCTTTTTTTGAAGTATCTTTAATTGCGAGTGTAAGAAAGTTAGCTAAATTCTATTCTTTTTTTGATAAACAGGTAATTGATGGAATTCCAAATGGAGTTGGTATTTTCAGTTTTTTTATAGGAGAGGCTATCAAATATGTGGGAGGGGGGCGAATTTCTTCGTATATTTTCTTTTTTGTATTCATCTTTTTAGTAATTTGTTATTATCTATTTCTTTCTATATTTATATAATCAAATTATGGAACATAATAAAATCTACTGTACTATAGTATTCAACCAAAATTGGGGTTATCCGCTAAGAATTATGGTAGAGTTGTTTATGAATGTCTCATCTCAAAAGCTTCGGGTAAATCACGAAAGCTACCGTAGCAGCTGCAACAGGAGTATAAATTATTTTCTCTTTTTTGTTTGAAGAGATTCA